CGCGCATGCAGGAAGGAAGTTTGAGCTTGATGCAAATGGCTAAAATATCGTCTGCTTTATATGATTATCAATTAAATAAAAAATTATTTTATGTATCAATCCTTACATCTCCGACAACTGGTGGAGTGACAGCTAGTTTTGGTATGTTGGGGGATATCATTATTGCCGAACCCAATGCCTACATTGCATTTGCAGGTAAAAGAGTAATTGAACAAACATTGAATAAAACAGTACCCGAAGGTTCACAAGCAGCTGAATACTTATTCCAGAAGGGTTTATTCGACCTAATTGTACCACGTAATCTTTTAAAAAGCGTTCTGAGTGAGTTATTTAAGCTCCACGCCTTTTTTCCTTTGAATCAAAAGTCAAGCAAAATCAAGTAGAGCACTAAGTTCAATTATTTTTTTTGTGTTTGTAGCAAAAAGTAGTTAGTTTATCGGAATCAAAGTAAATAAGATAATAATGGCCTTTTCTTTGGTGATAGAAGATCGAATTGTAGAAAGAATTAAAACGAAAGTTGAGGATAACTCTTTTTTTGACCTATATTCCTGATTACGAATCAAGAAACCTTTATCACCAAGAGTGAGTTCTTCCTTTCGTGAAATTAGTAAAATAAAACGAATTTGGTCTTGTCTTAGGTATATAATTTGAAATTTCAATAGAGATAATAGAGTTTTGTATCTTTCTCTATCTACCGAAAAACCATTTTAGCTAAAAATCCATGTTGGGTCGGATTCGAATGAATCCGTCGATAATCTGTAAAAAACTCTTTATCTATTTTTAGAAAAGTAGAAGACAAGAACAAAAGACAAAGAAATGAAGAAAAATAATAAAGTTTATTATCATACATATCTTTCTCATGGAGGAGATGAATAAGTCCATTTATTTAGTTCTACAGTTCTACATTCTTTGCACTTATTCTTATTATACGTACTCAGTTAGATTTAGATATATCGATACTTCGATCTATACTAAGAATTTCAAATTCTTCAAATTCTATTAATAATAAATATTATCTAATATCTAATTAGAATTCAAATTCTTAATTTAATTATAATTATTACAAGATATCTTTATTTATATAATAACATAATAACAGATACAAATAGTAAATCGAGGTACCCCTTCTATGACAAATTTGAACCTTCCATCTATTTTTGTGCCGTTAGTAGGCCTAGTCTTTCCGGCAATTGCAATGGCTTCTTTATTTCTTCATGTTCAAAAAAACAAGATTGTTTAGATCCGCTGGGACCCAATCTCATCCATTTTTTTTTTTGAAAACGTGGACTTGTATCATAACACGGATATCTATTTATTGGAGTATAGTATAACATGTGATTTCCACCGAACATAAAGGAAAAAACTCTTATGCCCGCAGAAACATGATATATGGATATATCAATTCTAGCAATTTTCAAATAGATCAGGATCTCTGGATGGCTGAAATGTAGTCGGTGAATCTATATGTATATCGATATGTATAGTGGGATCGTATTAAATAAAGAGTATGTTATTATTTTAGATTTAACCAATTTGATGAATTACTCCTAAAGGTTGACATCAAACTAGTGCTAGTTCACCTCAAACTAGTGCTAGTTGATGAGAGTTACTTCGGAAACAAAAAAGTAAAGTCAAATTTTTCTGGGGTATTATCTCAATTCCAATAAAATGCAATCGAGTAAAGTATGACTTGGCGATCAGACGATATATGGATAGAACTTATAACGGGGTCTCGAAAAATAAGTAATTTCTGCTGGGCCTTGATCCTTTTTTTAGGTTCATTAGGCTTCTTATTAGTTGGAACTTCCAGTTATCTTGGTAGAAATTTGCTATCTTTTTTTCCGCCTCAGCAAATCATTTTTTTTCCACAAGGAATCGTGATGTCTTTCTACGGAATTGCGGGTCTCTTTATTAGCTCTTATTTGTGGTGCACAATTTCCTGGAATGTAGGTAGTGGTTATGATCGATTCGATAGAAAGGAGGGAATAGTCTGTATCTTTCGTTGGGGATTTCCGGGAAAAAATCGTCGCATATTCCTCCGATTCCTTATAAAAGATATTCAGTCCGTTAGAATAGAAGTTAAAGAGGGTATTTATGCTCGTCGTGTTCTTTATATGGACATCCGAGGCCAGGGGTCCATTCCCTTGACCCGTACTGATGAGAATTTGACTCCACGAGAAATTGAACAAAAGGCTGCTGAATTAGCCTATTTCTTGCGTGTACCAATTGAAGTATTTTGATAAATTGAGAATCAGAACGTTCATTCAATTAAAGAAAACGTATATGAAAGAACCATAAAACGAAACTCTTTTTATGGTCTTTATGTGCACGCAATTCAATAACAAATAACAAATCGAAATAATAGATTCATCTCAGACGGCAAACCATTTCGAAAGCAAGAATTTTTTTTAGTTCAATATTTGTTGGAATTGACACTTTAGATCCAGATAGATCGTATCTTGTAAATTTGAAATTCTTTCTTTTGTATTCTTTAATGACCAACAATTGGATTTCTTAATTAAATACTGAGAACTAGCCAATTTATCCTTTGCTAGTCATTTTTTTTTTATCATCCTAATATCTTTCCCTCAATTATTCTATTCCTGACTATGGGTAATCAATGAAATTTTTTCGAAATATTGGATATTTTGATAGCAAAGGAGTTCTTTCGTCTCAAAATCTGAATAATATTCATTACTTAAAGTGGTTCTTTCGGTCATTCATCGAAAGGATACACTTAATTTTTAATTTGACCAATTGAGATATCAGGAAACAATATTCTCAATTTCTTCATTCGAAGTGAATTCTTAGCCTATTTCTGTATTCTTTCTAGATTCAAAGACTAACCACAAAATCACAAAGAAAATAGATTCATAAGTTCGATACCTTGTATAAAACTCATGTGTGTAAGAAATATTCGATCGCATAGAGTGTACGAATGGGTTGATTAACAATTTACAGACGAAAAAATGGCAAAAAAGAAAGCATTCACTCCTCTTTTCTATCTTGCATCTATAGTATTTTTGCCCTGGTGGATTTCTTTCTCAGTTAATAAATGGCTGGAATCTTGGGTTACTAATTGGTGGAATACTGGGCAATCCCAAATTGTCTTGAATAATATTCAAGAAAAGAGTCTTCTAGAAAAATTCAGAGAATTAGAGGAACTCCTCTTCTTGGACGAAATGATCAAGGAATACTCGGAAACACATCTCGAAGAGTTTGGGATAGGAATCCATAAAGAAACGATCCAATTAATCACGATACAAAATGAGAATCGTATGGATACGATTTTGCACTTCTCAACAAATATAATCTGGTTTGGTATTCTAAGCGGGTATTCAATTTTGGGTAAGGAAAAACTTGTTATTCTTAACTCTTGGGCTCAGGAATTCCTATATAACTTAAGTGACACAGCAAAAGCTTTGTGTATTCTTCTAGTAAGTGAGTTTTTTCTCGGATATCATTCACCCCCAGGTTGGGAATTCGTTATACGCTCTATCTATAACGAGGTTGGAGTTGTTGCGAATGAGCAAACTATAACTATTCTTGTTTGCATCCTTCCAGTAATTTTTGATACATGTTTTAAATATTGGCTTTTCCGTTATTTAACTAGTCTGTCTCCGTCAATTTTACTGCTTTATGATTCAATAACTGAATGATAAAGGATCCATTGATATTAATCTAATCCAATTAGAATGCTTAGTACTTTGTAGTTGTACATAAGCAAAGTATTGAAAATCATATTTACTCTTCCTATTTCTAACCATCGGGAAGATTCATCCTAGATTATTCCAGCAAATAGCAGAATCGTGGCTAGGGAACTATACTAGCGACCTACCCAATTTATTGTAGAAATTTTCGCGATCAATGATTGGACCATGCAAACTAGAAATGCTTTTTCTTGGCTAAAGAAACAGATTACTCGATCTATTTCCGTATCGCTCATGATATATATCTTAACTCGGACGTCCATTTCAAGTGCATATCCCATTTTTGCACAGCAGGGTTATGAAAATCCACGAGAAGCGACTGGGCGTATTGTATGTGCCAATTGCCATTTAGCTAATAAGCCCGTGGAAATTGAGGTTCCACAAGCGGTACTTCCTGATACTGTATTTGAAGCAGTTGTTCGAATTCCTTATGATATGCAACTGAAACAGGTTCTTGCTAATGGTAAAAAAGGGGGGTTGAACGTCGGAGCTGTTCTTATTTTACCGGAGGGGTTTGAATTAGCTCCTCCCGATCGTATTTCTCCTGAGATGAAAGAAAAGATTGGCAATTTGTCTTTTCAGAGCTATCGCCCCAATAAAACAAATATTCTTGTGGTAGGCCCTGTCCCTGGTAAAAAATATAGTGAAATAACCTTCCCTATTCTTTCCCCGGACCCTGCTACTAAGAAGGATGTTCACTTCTTAAAATATCCTATATACGTAGGCGGGAACAGGGGAAGGGGTCAGATTTATCCCGACGGCAACAAGAGTAACAATACAGTTTATAATGCTACAGCAGCAGGTATAGTAAGCAAAATCATACGAAAAGAAAAAGGGGGGTATGAGATAACCATAACGGATGCGTCGGAGGGACGTCAAGTGGTTGATATTATCCCTCCCGGACCAGAACTTCTTGTTTCCGAGGGCGAATCTATCAAATTTGATCAACCATTAACGAGTAATCCTAATGTAGGCGGATTTGGTCAGGGAGATGCAGAAATAGTACTTCAAGATCCATTACGTGTCCAAGGACTTTTGTTCTTCTTGGCATCTGTTATTTTGGCACAAATCTTTTTGGTTCTTAAAAAGAAACAGTTCGAGAAGGTTCAATTGGCCGAAATGAATTTCTAGATTCGCAGATTTATCGATATCAAGTACGTAAAAAGAACCAAATTCTTGTTGGCGATTATTTATGATCAAAAAAATGAAATTATGAAAACTCCTTTGTCTTATTTATACTCTTCTTCAAAATCTACATTACATACTCTTTTTCTACGAGATGCTGGGAAT